AGTAATTATTGGGACTATAGTATCAAACTTTTTTATAGCAATATCTATAATAAATGAATTTTCTACCATTTGACTCCTAACCACAGAAGGCTTTAGTCGTACACTTGAAAGATGGCCCAAAAAATCGAGGGAATGGTTGTATAATTGGTTTATATGAATCCTATCTGGTTGAGACCACAAGTCGAAATTATATTGCCAGAGATTTATAAGGTAATACTTCCATTTATTCATCAGAAGAGGAGTTCCCTTTAAAGCCAGAATAGCTTTTCCTTGATATCTGACATAATGTATGAAAAAGTCCTTGAAAACCCAGAGGATGGTGTGAAAATCATTACGAAAAACTACCAAAAAATGTTCTATTTTTCCAAAAAAATGTGTTCTCTCAAGAAAGGCGCTAGAAGATGTTGATCGTAAATGAGCAGATTGTTTACGGAGAAAGGGGAATATCGATTCGCATTCATATACATGAAAATTATATAGGAACAAGAATAATCTTCTATTCTCGTTTGAAAAAACAGAAATATATTTCTGTTTTTGAGTAATAAGATTATTCCAATTCTGAAACTCGTAAAGAAAGAATCGCAATAAATGCAAAGCGGGGATATCTTGTATCCAACAGCGAAGGGGTTGAATCAAAAGTTCCAGATGGATGGGGTGGGGTATTAGTATATCTAATACATGATTTAAATGCGATAATTTATCCTCTAAAAAGGGAAATGCTGAATGAATTGATCGTAAATTTTTAGATTTTGCTATTTCTTTTTTCCCTTCTAGGGAAGATATTAATTGCAATGAAAATGGAATTTCCACAATGATTGCACAGCCCTCTGATATCATTTGAGAATAAAAATGATTCTTATGATCCAAAAATTTATGTTGTTGAGAATCATTATCAAAAATAACCAAAGGCTTCTGTTGATACATTCGAGTAATTAAACGTTTCACAATCAGTGAACTGAATTTATTGTCATAACCTAAATTATCGATAGAATCATAAAGAATCGATCCATTTAAACCATGATCATGAGCAAGTGCATAAATATACTCCTGAAATAGAAGTGGATATAGGAAGTCTTGTTGTCGAGATCTATCTATTGCTAAATATCCTTGTAACTCTTCCATTTTAAAATAGATTTTAACCAAGGGCAGGGGATTTCTTGGGCTATCATATAAAATGATACATAGTGCGATACAGTCAAAACAAGGTATATAGTAAAAAAAAAAAAAAGAAAAACCCTGGAGACAGATAAGCTAATCAACGGATTCTCCCTTTTTCCATCCAATTGCTTTGTGTTTGTTATTAGGATATGGAAATTGTTAGAAACCCTTTATTTTTGCAACCCGATCGCTCTTTTGACTTTAGAATCAATTCTGTTTATCAATATACCGTTTCCTCTACACATTCGCCTCCACTCTAGAAGAGGGATATAGTTAATAATTAGGATTCATAAAAAAAATAGAGAATCCACTTAGTATGGTTATGGGAGAACCTTTTTCCGCATCAGGTACTAATAAATTTTTAACGTCTAATTAGACCGGGAAATCATTCGAATTTAAGAACAGAAGCTCGTTGCTTTTTGTTTCCCTATAATTGGAGCCCTATGGCTCTATCCATTTATTTACTCGACCCACTAGTCATTTCTATTTTTGTACCGATCTAAGAATTCAAAAAAATTTTGTACTGATCCGGTAAAGAGGAAGTACTCTTAGAGTTCTTCATTGATACGACATGCTGTTTTTTCCATTCGTTCCCTTTCAGGATCAGTCGTGGTCTTACAAACTCTACCAACGGTATGGACGAATTCGTTCCTTCATCCAAATGTGTAAAAGATTCTAGCCGCACTTAAAAGCCGAGTACTCTACCGTTGAGTTAGCAACCCGAATTAATGTAATTTTGGTGTGTAGATACGATCGGAATCAAAATAACGAGATTGGATTGCGCGACCCCATCAAAACATTAAACTAGAAACACAAGAAAAAAAAAAAGAAAAATTTTAGATTTCTATAAGTAAAAGAAAAAAGAAAACTTGGGGGGTCGGAGATAAATAGATCTATTTATCCACGATGGAATTATATTTATTCCATACACTATTGTCAATATGAACGTCAAGAAAAAAAAAAAAAAGACTTGTGTTGGATTGGCACTACATAGATAATAAAAAGTTTGGGTGAATAGTGGATAAAAGAAATAACTAAGGATAAGAAGAAAATCGCGAGTTTATTCAATATCCGTCAAGGTACAATAAGCAGGCTAGACTTTTTTTTTTCTTTTTTTGTGGAGTTTCAACCACCGGATTGAGGAGAATCTTATAATTTTATGGATCCTCTTAGTTCATCTACTCACTCGATCTTTTTTCTATCCCTCCCATATCACATAGAAAATCTTTTTGTCGTTAATTCTTTTTTTTTTTCAATACTTTTATTTCGTTTAATTTTAAATTAAATTAACGCGAGGTTACTTAAAAATCTCTGCCTTCTTTGAAATATCATGAACGGTTCCTGTAGGTTGAGCGCCTTTTTCAAGGAAATATAGAATAGCGGGAACGTTTAAATAAGTTTGACTCTTTATCGGATCGTAAAAACCCACTTTCCGAAGATCCCTTCCTTCTCTTCGAGATCGAACATCAATTGCAACGATTCGATAGATAGCTCATTGGGATAGATGTAGATGAACAATGCCCCCCTTAGAAACGTATAGGAGGTTTTATCCTCGTACGGCTCTATAAAGAATGAATTTCTATAGATTTAGAATTTATGTCTCTTTCTATTATAGAGTGATAGAATAGAGTGACAAATAGATCTCTAAAATCCTCAAATCAAATAAATTAGACTATGATTCGTTTATTCTTCTTCCTTCCCGCTTTTCCCAAAAAATCATTCGTACTTATAACTCAAGTTGGATAATTCTCAAAGAGTTAAAAGGAAACTCCTTAGAGCCTTGGCATTTCGTTTATTGAGCTGTCTCTAAACCTCTTTTTGTCTCGTTTCTAATCAAATTTTTTGATTCTTTAATTTGATTTGGCTCCAATTGAATTGTTGAGACAATTGAAAGGGCGTTTTCTTGTTACGAGATCCTTTATCTTTGTTTTGAATCATTGGGTTTAGACATTACTTCGGTGATCCTTAATCGTTTCAAAAAGGCAGCAACATACCTTTTTTTTTATTTCTTTCTATCGAAGAATCATACGAACGATTGATTCCCATGTGATACACTTTTGATCAAAATAGTTTTTCTCAATTCCAATAAAAATTTTTAATCCAAAAGTCACTTTTATAGGAATTGGATCCTTTCAATTTCTATATCAAAGATATACTTACGAAGTTGAAACAACTTATTGATTGACACTAACCCTAGATCCTTGCCTCTGAGAAATGAATCAATCATTTCTTCTCGAGCTCCACTGTGTACTATTTACTTACAACAGAACTAAAACTAAATAGGAGTTATAGTAGAACAGAACAAATTATGTCGAGTAAAGAGCACCTTATATAAAAATGATGGATACAAAAATCCACAACCGATCATGTCCTTCAAGTCGCACGTTGCTTTCTACCACATCGTTTTAAACGAAGTTTTACCATAACATTCCTCTCAATTGGAACCGGTATGGAATTGATTCAATATGGAATCATGAATAGTCATTGGCCCAATCGGAACATAGTAATGTAATCCATATTTTATTCTATAAGGTACGGGTGGATATTTATCTGGAGAAGTCTCAGGATTCTATTTTGTTAACCCCCTATTTTCTGAATGAAACATTTTAGAATTCAGGATCAAGAGGGAATTCACCCTATCCTATTTTTAAATAAGAAATATATAAAGTAACATAAGGAAGTTGGGGAATATAGAGGTTTTTCTTTCACATTTCGATTAAGAATGCAGCAAAGTGAAATAAAACAAATGAAATCTAAATAAATATAGGACGTAAGGTTTATCTAAGTAACTTCAATATGACTATGAGCCAGACATGCATACGCGGAAGAGCCCATTCTTTTTTTGAATTATATTATACATTCATCCCCGTTCCCATCTTACCTCAATCACAAATAGAAGATTTAGAAAATTATTAAGAACATTCTTTACCTATATTATGAGAAAACCGGGATGCTCTGGGACGGAAGGATTCGAACCTCCGAATGGCGGGACCAAAACCCGCTGCCTTACCACTTGGCTACGCCCCATTTTTATTTTTATGCAACGCTAATAAACACTAATATAGGTATTGGTCGTTCGTCAATTCCCACCCCACTATGAATGCAATCCATTAGATTGTTGCTAGGATTTGACACGTGTAGTTGTAAAATTAAATTGAATTTGTTGATCATTATATAGAATTCAATTAAGATATTGTATGAAAGTATGGTTCCTTCTATTTTCGTGTGAGAATGTAAGGATTTTTGATTGAGTGCGTCAAAAAAAGCAGGATTTTTTTTTTTTTCACTTTCTTAATTTTTCCCTTATATCGCTAACTCAATCAAAATACAATTTATCCTCAAGAATGAAATGTTTTGTTATGCTTAATATCTTTAGTTTGATCAGTATCTGTCTTAATTCTGCCCTTCATTCGAGTAGTTTTTTCTTTGCTAAATTACCCGAGGCTTACGCTTTTTTCAATCCAATCATAGATTTTATGCCAGTCATACCTGTGCTCTTTTTTCTCTTAGCCCTTGTTTGGCAAGCTGCTGTAAGTTTTCGATGAGATCTTTAATTTGAATACTGTCCCATAAACATTCAGGATTTATTCACTAAAAAAAGAAATTCTAACAATTTATAAGATCAGATAAGTCTTATTTTAAGAACCCTCGATTCAAACATCGAAATTCTTCGATAGGCGCGATGAATCTGAATCATTTCATTTAATCATTTTGACCTTCCATTTCCAGTGAACAAGGACCTTAGTGGGTCCCCCACAATAACTAAGTGTAATAAAAAATTGGTGGGTATGAAAGATAATTTGGATATTGAAAGAATCTTATTTTTATTAGACATTTCTACA